AATAAGATGCCTGATTAAAGGGTTATTATGATATAATAAATTATGCATAAATAAATATGCTCTTATTGTAAAATAGAGATTTAAACTCACCTTGAAAAATCAAAATTTTCTATGCTTCAATACATCTTTCTACAAAAGAAAAAAAAAAAGTAAGCTAATTTTAAGCTTTTAGGTTCATACCCTAACTATGAAAGTTAAAACTTTCCTTTTTTAATAAAAATAAATTCTTCAAATATATTTTTCTTAACATTTATAATTATTGGGGTTATAATATGTTTATGTTCAAATAATTGATTATTTATTTGGTGTGGGTTAGAATTAAGTTTAATTGCATTTTTACCATTAATTTCAGGCAATCTTATTATTTCATCCGAATCGTCAATTAAATATTTTTTAATCCAAAGAGTAAGTTCATCAATTTTTATTTTAGCTTTAATAATGATACTTGAATTTATAGTAATATCAAATTTGTTAATAATAGTTTCTATATTAATTAAAATAGGGGTTGCTCCTTTCCATTTATGAGTTTTAAGAGTAGTAGAAGGTTTAAACATAATTTCAATGGTTTCTATACTAACTTGGTTAAAAATTGCTCCAATAATAATTATTTCATTAATTAATTTAAGAATTAGCTTAATTATTTTATTAACATTAGTTACGGGTTCATTAATAGGGTTAAATCAAAATTCATTAAAAAAATTAATTGCTTACTCGTCAATTTTCAATATAGGTTTATTACTTTGTACTGTGAAAAATAATACTATTTGAATTTATTTATTATTTACATACTCAAGTCTAATTTTTTTATTAGGATTTAATATCATTAAAATAAACATAAATTATATTAATCAATTAATCATTTTAGAATCAAATTTTTTTTTTAAAATAAACTTATTTTTAATCCTATTATCATTAGGAGGGGTTCCACCCTTAATAGGATTTACAATTAAATTACTAGTAATTGAATTTCTAATAGAAAATTTATTTTTAATTAATTTAATTATAATTATTATTTCTTCATTACTTGTAATATTCTTTTACATACGAATCATATATTTATCTTTAATGTTTTTTTCATGTACATTTAAATGAATTTTATTTTCAAAAAAAAAAAGATCAATTATAATTATGTTGTTTAACATTATAGCTCTCCCTATTTTATTAACTATAAAAATATTTTATTAAAGATTTTAAGTTAATTAAACTATTAACCTTCAAAGTTAAATTTGCATAAATTATTAAGCAAATCTTAATTAAAAAATAATTTTAAATTTGCAATTTAATGTTTTATTTAAACTATAAGATTAAATTTAATACTACTTAAAAGATAATTTTATATCTATAAATAAATTTACAATTTATTACTTTTTCAGTCATTTAAGTTTATGATAAAATGACTATATTCAACTAATCATAAAGATATTGGAACAATATATTTTATCTTTGGGATTTGAGCTGGTATATTAGGAATAATGCTTAGTATACTTATTCGAATTGAATTAGCTCAGCCAGGAGCTTTTTTAAATAATGATCAAATCTATAATGTGATTGTTACATCTCATGCTTTTATTATAATTTTTTTTATAGTTATACCAATTATAATTGGAGGTTTTGGTAATTGATTACTACCTTTAATAATTGCTGCACCAGACATAGCATTCCCACGATTAAATAATATAAGTTTTTGATTACTACCCCCATCATTAACATTATTATTAATAAGATCAATAGTAGAAACTGGAGTTGGGACAGGTTGAACTGTCTACCCCCCTCTTTCTTCAAATATTGCTCATTCAGGTTCTAGAGTAGACTTAGCTATTTTTTCATTACACTTAGCTGGAATTTCCTCAATTCTAGGTGCAGTAAATTTTATTACTACAATATTAAATATACGTTCTTCTATATTAAAATTAGATCGAATTTCATTATTTTGTTGATCAGTTTTTATTACTGCTGTTCTATTGTTACTTTCTTTACCTGTATTGGCAGGAGCTATTACTATACTTTTAACTGATCGAAATTTAAATACTTCATTTTTTGATCCTTCAGGAGGGGGAGATCCAATTTTGTATCAACATTTATTTTGATTTTTTGGGCATCCAGAAGTTTATATTTTAATTTTACCTGGATTTGGAATAATTTCACATATCATTATTAATGAAAGAGGAAAAAATGAATCTTTCGGATACATCGGAATAATCTATGCTATATTATCAATTGGATTGCTTGGTTTTGTAGTTTGGGCTCATCACATATTTACAGTAGGTATAGATGTTGATACTCGAGCTTACTTTACATCAGCTACAATAATTATTGCTGTTCCTACAGGAATTAAAGTTTTTAGATGAATAGCTACAATACATGGGATATCAATTAAAATTAGTATTTCCATAATATGAGCATATGGGTTTGTTTTTTTATTTACAATTGGTGGGTTAACAGGAATCATTTTATCTAATTCATCTATTGATTTAATTTTACATGATACATATTATGTTGTGGCACACTTTCATTATGTCCTTTCTATAGGAGCAGTATTTGCAATTATAGCAGGATTTATTCAATGATATCCATTATTTACGGGTGTTTCTTTAAACCCTAATTGACTAAAAATTCAATTTATAGTAATATTTGTAGGAGTAAATATAACTTTTTTCCCCCAACATTTTCTTGGTTTAAGAGGTTTCCCTCGTCGGTACTCAGATTACCCTGATGTTTACTTAATATGAAATAGAATTTCTTCATTAGGAAGAATAATTTCTTTATTAAGTGTTTTAATAATAATATTTATTATTTGAGAAAGAATAATTTCAAAGCGATTAATTATTTTTTCTTTAAATAATTACTCTTCAATTGAATGAATACAAAAGCTTCCACCTGAAGAACATTCTTATAGAGAACTTCCAATTTTATTTAATTAATCTATTATGGCAGAAATAAATGCAATGAGCTTAAAATTCAGTTATAAATATTAATATTTTTTTAGAAATAGCTACATGATTAAATTTTAATACACAGAATCCTAATTCATCTATTATAGAACAATTAACTATATTTCATGACCATACAATAATAATTATCTCAATAATTACTGTAATTGTTATGTATATAATAGTAAAACTTATATTTATAAATTTAACTAACCGAATATTATTAGAAAGACAAATAATTGAATTAATTTGAACAATACTTCCTGCAATTTTATTAATATTTATTGCTCTACCATCTCTTAAAATTCTTTATATAATTGATGAAGTAAATAAACCACTTATTACAATTAAAGCTGTTGGTCATCAATGATATTGATCATATGAGTATTCTGACTTCAAAAAAATTGAATTTGATTCTTATATAAAACCAACTAATGAATTAATAAATAATGAATTTCGACTTTTAGAAGTTGATAATCGGATTATTTTACCCTTTAATACTCAAACACGTATTTTATTAACATCAACTGATGTTATTCATTCATGAACTATTCCTTCATTAGGAGTGAAAGTTGATTGCTCCCCCGGTCGTATTAATCAAGCTAATATTTTAATTAATCGCCCAGGATTATATTTTGGTCAATGTTCAGAGATTTGTGGAGCAAACCACAGATTTATACCAATTATACTAGAAAGAATTAATTTAAATACATTTTTAAAATGATTAAAAAGATACTCATTAAGCTACTTAAATGCAAGTAATGGTCTCTTAAACCAGTTTATAGTAACTTAGCAATTACTCTTAATGAATTAAAGATTTAGTTTATAAAAACATAAAATTGTCAATTTTAAATTACTTAAAAGTATTCTTTTTGCCTCAAATAGCTCCCATATGATGAACTTTTATAATATTTATATTTATTATAATAATATTATTAATAATAATAATTTTGTACTTTAACTTTTATTTTTTTAAAGAAAAATCTATTAAGTTAATTAAAAATAAAATCAATTGAAAATGATAACAAATTTATTTTCAGTATTTGACCCGTGTACAGGAATTCTTTCATTAAATTGATTGAGTATAATAATATTTTTATTCATTATACCTTATAAGTTTTGAATTTTACCTAATAAATCTTCAATATCAATGATATTAATTTTAAATAATTTACATAAAGAAATTATTATACTAATACCATATAAAGGTATATCTTTAATTATATTGTCACTTTTTCTATTTATTTTATTCAATAATTTGATAGGTTTATTACCTTATATTTTTACTTCAAGTTCACAACTAATTTTTTCTAATTCGTTAGCCGTACCTATATGATTATCAATAATTATATATGGAGTTTATAATAAATTAAATCATATATTCTCTCATTTAGTCCCGTCAGGAACACCATTTATTCTAATACCATTTATAGTATTAATTGAAACAGTTAGTAATATCATTCGACCAGGATCATTAGCCGTACGTCTAGCAGCTAATATAATTGCAGGACATTTATTAATATCATTACTCGGAAATAATACATCTAATTTTATAATATTTTTAGTAATATTTATATATATTGGAATTATAATATTTGAAACAGCAGTTGCTTTAATTCAATCTTATGTTTTTATAACACTTACAACTCTTTACTCTAGAGAAATTTAATTATGAATAATCATCCATATCATTTAGTAGATAAAAGTCCTTGACCTATCACAGGTTCTGCAGGTTTACTAACAACAGTTTTAGGTTTATCCTTCTGATTTAGAAAAATCAATTTTAATTTAATAATTTTAGGTAACTTAATTATTATTTTAACTATAATTCAATGGTGACGAGATGTCACCCGAGAATCTACATTTCAAGGTATACACACTTATAAAGTTATTAAAAGAATAAAGTTAGGAATAATTTTATTTATTTTATCTGAAGTATTGTTCTTTACTTCATTTTTTTGAGCTTTCTTTCACAGAAGATTATCACCTTCAATAGAAATTGGATTAAATTGACCACCTAAAGGAATTATAGTATTTAATCCATTAAATATTCCTTTATTGAATACAATAATTCTGTTAAGATCAGGAGTTTCAATTACATGAGCTCATAATTCTTTGTTTAATAAAAACTATAACCAAATAGTTCAAAGAATAATCTTAACATTAATTATAGGATTTTATTTTACAGTTCTACAAGCTTATGAATATATAGAATCATCTTTTTGTATCTCAGATTCTGTATATGGAGCCACCTTTTTTGTAGCAACTGGATTTCATGGATTACATGTAATTATTGGAAGTTTATTTATTATAGTATCTTTACTACGAATTTTAAATTTACATATTTCTGATAATCATCACGTAGGATTTGAAGCTTCAGCATGATATTGACATTTTGTTGATGTAGTTTGATTATTTCTTTATTTATCTATTTATTGATGAGGTTACTATTTATTTAGTATAAATACTAGTACATTAAGCTTCCAACTTAAAAGTTTTTTATTTAAAAATAAATAATAAAATTAATTATTTATCATATATTAACAGTTTTAATAATTAATTTAATTATCATTAGTCTAATTATTTTAATTACAAAAAAAACAATTATTGATATACAAAAATCTACGCCTTTTGAATGTGGTTTTAATCCAATTACTTATAAGCGATTACCTTTCTCAACACATTTTTTTTTAATTGCAGTAATTTTTTTAATTTTTGATATTGAAATTATTATTATTTTACCAATAATTTTAACTATATCAAGATCTCATTTAATATCTTGAATAATAACTTCATCATTATTTGTAGTAATTTTAATTTTAGGTCTTTTTCATGAATGAATAAATGGAATATTAAACTGAACAAAATAAACTTAGGAGTATATTTAATTTATAATATCTAATTTGCATTTAGAAAGTGCTAATTTTTAGCTACTCTTACAAAGAAGTAAAAAAAATACATTTAGTTTCGACCTAAAAATAGGTTAATTTAACCCATGTTTAATAGAAACCAAAAAGAGGTAATTTATTGTTAATAAATTAATTGAATTAAATTCCTATTAAAAGATAATAAGTTAAAAAAACAGCTGCTAACTAGTTTTTTAAGCGGTTAAAATCCGTTTTTATCTTACTCTTATAGTTTAATAAACATTTTATTTTCAATAAAAAATTGATTTAACTTTTAAAAAATCTATGAGTAAAAATATTTTGAAAGATAAATCTTTCCTTTATATCTTCAATATAAAACTCTTAATTATAAGCTACCAAAATAAATAATAAAAATAAGTCAGATTAAAAAAGAAATAAATAAAATTTTTAAATTATTATTAAAAAAGTATTGTAAAAAATTTGAAGACTTAAATAAATATAAAGAAATACCTATAGGTCCATAATATTCACCTCATATAATTATTTTTTTAAAATTATTACTGAAGGTAAAAAAAAAAAAATAAAAATAATAAGAATAACTATATATTAATCATATGTCAGAAAATAAATAATAATTTATTATTAAATTAACTCGATTTAACTCATTAATAATAAACCCTAAATAACCACCTAAAATAATAATAATTAAAGGTATAATTTTAATTAAAAGAGGAAAAATACAAATTATTAAATCAATTAAAATTAATCATAAAACTACACAACCAAAAAAAATAGAAAATAAAGATAATATAAAAATACTTAACTTTATTATTTTCTTTTCTTCAAAGAACAAATTAAAAGAATTAAATTTAGTATTTATAATTATTGAGTAATAAAATAAACGTACACTGTAAGAACAAGTGAGGCCTAAACAAATATAAAAAATTAATGAAAATAAAAATATCTCAGAATTTATTATTCTAAACTCTAAAATTATATCCTTTGAATAAAATCCTGAAAGAAAGGGAATACCACAAAGAGCTAAATTTGAAATATTAAAACAAGCAGTAGTAAAGGGAAAAGAATTACAAACAAAATTAATTACTCGAATATCTTGATTATCATTTATATAATAAATAAATACACCTGCACATAAAAATAAAAGTGATTTAAATATTGCATGAGTTAAAAGATGAAAAAAAGTTAGATTTACTATACCAAGAAATAATGAACTTATTATTAAACCTAACTGTCTTAAAGTAGATAATGCAATGATTTTTTTTAAATCAAATTCATAATTTGCACAAAAGGATGACATTAATATAGTTAATATTCTTAATAGAATAAAAATAAAATTATTAAAGCATATTTCTTTAAAAAAACGAATTAATAAATATACCCCAGCAGTTACTAAGGTTGATGAATGAACTAAAGAAGAAACTGGGGTTGGGGCAGCTATTGCTGCTGGTAATCATGAAGAAAAAGGAATTTGAGCACTCTTTGTAAAAGAAGAAATAATTAATAAATAAAATAAATAATTATCAAAAAAATTTAAATAAAAAATGAAGTGCCATCTTCCATAAGATATTATTCATGTGAGACAAATTAGTAATCCAATATCTCCTAAACGATTAATTAAACAAGTAATTATACCAGCTAAATATCTTTTTATTGAATTATAGTAAATTACTAAACAATAGGAAACTATTCCCAGACCATCCCAACCCAATAAAATTCTTAAAAGATTGGGGCTAATAATTATCAATATTATACTGAAAACGAATAAAATTACTAAAAATAAAAATCGATTTCTGGAGTAAGAATATAATCCTATGTAATTTATGCTATATAAAACAACTATTGAAGAAATAAACAAAACAACGGATAAAAAAAGTAAAGAAATTCAATCAATTAAAATAATATAATAAAAACTAAATGAATTCAATATAAAAAAATTTCATTCTAAAAAAACTGAGTAATTTTGTAATACAAACAAAATAAAAAAAAAAAAAGATATAAACGATAAAAATAATAGAATTAATCTTCAATATAAATATAAATTTATTTTAACCAAAATTTAAAGTTAATTTAACATCTAAGACACCACAAATCCTTATTTTTTTTAAAACTATTTAAATTAAATAAAACAATTTAATGAGAATAAAATCAGAATTAATGGTAAAAAATGAATAATTATTAATAAATATTCACGAATATAAACTAAACTAAAACTATAAAAATATGATCTAATACCATGTTGAATATATCTAAATAAATACATTGAAAAACAACAAGAAAAGAAAGAAATAAATATAAAAAATAAATAAGAAATTGATCAATATGATATTATTCTATTTAAAATTAAAATTTCACTAAAAAAATTTATTCTAGGGGGACACCCTATATTAAAAACTCTAAAAATAAATCAAAAAAAACAAATTCTAGGTATAAAGGTTAATAAACCTTTATTTAGAAAAAATCTACGTCTAAAAAGACGCTCATATGTAATATTTGCTAAACAAAATAAACCAGATGAACATAACCCGTGAGAAATTATTAAAAAATAAGATCCTAAAACTCCTCACTTAGTTATAGTAAATAATCCTATAATACAAAGACTTATATGAGAAATTGAAGAATAAGCAATTAAACATTTTACATCACCTTGAATTAAGCAAAGTAATCTAACTAAAATACAACCTATGATAGATAGAGAATATCAAATTCAATTAAAATTATTAAATGATAATTCACATAAATATATTACACGTAATAAACCATAGCCACCAATTTTTAATAAAATACCAGCTAAAATTATAGAACCAGAAACAGGTGCTTGAACATGTGCTTTTGGGAGCCAAAAATGAACTATAAATATTGGTAACTTAACTAAAAAAGCAAATACTAAAAAAAAATGTAAAAAAAAATTAGGTAAAATATAATAATTTATATCAAAAAATAATGTATAATTAATTATATACAAATTAATTAATAATAAAAATAAAGGTAAAGAAGCAAATAAGGTATAAAAAAACAAATATAAACCTGAAATTAAACGTTCAGGTTGATAACCTCAACCATAAATTATAATTATAAGAGGAATAAGACTAAATTCAAATAATATATAAAATAATAAAAAATTTAATCTACAAAAAATTAAGATTAAAATTAAACATAATATTAAACATAAAAATAAATATAAATTTATATAATAACTTTTATAAATTTTATTTATTGAATTAATTATTAAAGAAATGATAAGAACTCTTAACAAAATTAGCCCATAAGAAAAATAGTCCACTCCTAAAAAATAAGAAATTGAAGAAAAGTAAAAATTTAATGAATTAATTGAAATAATAATAATTAAAATTATAAAAATAAATTGATAAATGTATCAAAAATTTATTTTAAAAAGTAATAGGGGGATTCTAAAAAAAAGAAAAAAAATAATTTTTATCATATTAATAAAGAATTTAAGAAATCATTTCCGTGACAACGAATTATAAAAACTAAGACACTTAACCCTATAACCCCTTCACAAACGTAAAAAGTTATTAAAAATAAATAAATATAGAATGAATATTCAAATATTAAACAATATAAAATAACTAGCATTAAGAGAGATAAAACAATTATTTCAAGTCTAATTAAACATAATAAAATATGTTTTCGTATAAAAATAAAAGAAATTAAACTTATAAAAAAAATATATAAACCAAAATAAAATCTCATAAGTTTTTATAATTTAATAAAAATATTGATTTTGTAAATCAAATATAGATTAATTTAATCTTAAAAACATCAGCAAAGTAATTATATTACACCTTAAATTCCCAAAATTTAAATTCTTAAAACTTTAAGCTGATATTAAACTCATAATTATAAAATTAATATTAGTCACGAGATCACTTACACCCTTTTTAAAAAATCCTATGTCAATAGGATTTGCATTAATATTAATAACAATATTTTTAATTATATTTTTAAATTTAATAATAACTTCATCATGATTTATGATAATTACATTTTTAATAATAATTGGAGGTTTATTAATTATTTTTTCTTACATAAGAAGTATAGCATCAAATGAAAAATTTAATTTTAAAATTAATTTAATTATAATTATAACAATTTTACTAATTATAATTGATGAAATAAACTTTGATTATCAAATTAATGAAAATGAACAAATCTTTAAGACATCAGATAAGCAATTAGCATTAATTAAAATTTTTAACTTAAAATCTATATCAATAACCTTAATACTAGTTTTATATTTATTTATTACAATAGTCTCAGTAACAAAAATTGTTAAGCATCATAAAGGTCCTCTTCGATCATATAATAAATATGAATAAACCAATACGAAAAACAAATGCAACTTTTAAAATTATTAATTATTTAATTGTAGACTTACCAGCTCCAATAAATATTTCAACTTGATGAAACTTTGGAGTGATATTAGGAGTTTGTTTAATAGTACAAATTATTACAGGAATTTTTTTATCTATACATTATAATGCAAGTGTAGAATCTGCATTTAATTCACTAAGACATATTATACGAAATATAAACTATGGGTGGTTACTACGAACAACACATTCAAATGGAGCATCTTTATTTTTCATTTGTATATACATTCATACAGGACGAGGGATATATTATGGATCATATAAATATACAAAAACTTGATTAATGGGAGTATTAATTATGTTAATCACTATAGCTACAGCATTTTTAGGTTATGTATTACCATGGGGGCAAATATCTTTTTGGGGTGCAACTGTAATTACAAATCTATTATCTGCATTTCCTTATATTGGACCAACATTAGTTAACTGAATTTGAGGGGGTTTTGCAGTTGATAATGCAACTTTATCTCGTTTTTTTAGAATACATTTTATAATACCTTTTGTTATTCTAATGATAATTGTTATTCATATTTTCTTTTTACATATAACTGGATCTAACAACCCAATTGGAATCAATTCAAATTCAGATAAAATTCCATTTCATCCTTTTTTTGCAATTAAAGACTTATTAGGATTAATTTTAATAATTAACTTTTTAATTATACTAAATCTTTCAGAACCATTTATACTTTCTGACCCTGATAACTTTTTAAATGCAAACCCTATAGTAACACCAATTCACATTCAACCAGAGTGATACTTTTTATTTGCATACGCAATTTTACGATCTATCCCCAACAAGTTAGGAGGGGTAATAGCTTTATTTTTTTCTATTTTAATTTTAATAATTTTACCATTTTCTATAAAAAATAAATTTAAAGGAAATAGATTTTATCCATTAGCACAAATAAATATATGATTATTTACAGCCACAGTAATTTTACTAACTTGAATTGGTGCTCGACCAGTAGAAGAACCTTATACTAATATTGGTATAATTCTTACAATTATATATTTCATATTTTTTATTACAGACCCTATTTTAAACAAAAATTGAGACAAATTAACTAAATAAGTTATTTAGCTTAATTAAAGCAACTATTTTGAAAATAGAAGATAGAAACCTTTTTAGTAACTTTACAAAATAAAATGATAAAAAACAAGAGATTTAAAGAAAATAAATAATAAAATGTAATTTAAAGATATTGGTAAATAACACTTTCAAGCTAAATATATTAATTTGTCATAACGATAACGTGGTAAAGAACAACGAACTCAAACAAAAAAAAAAGAAATAAATATGATTTTTAAAAAAAATATGAAAGAATTATAATCACCTCCTAAAAAAATCATACAAGTAAATATTCTAATAAAAATAATTCTAGCATATTCTGAAATAAATAAAAATGCAAACCCTCCCCCTCCATACTCAATATTAAACCCAGAAACTAACTCTCTCTCTCCCTCAGAAAAATCAAAAGGAGTACGATTTGTTTCAGCTAAACAACAAGATAACCAACATAAAAATATAGGAATAGAAAAAAAAACAAATCAATTTAAACTTTGAATATTAAAAAAACTAGTTAATCTGTATCTATCTCTTAAAAAAAAAAAACAAACAAGAATTAATGATAAAGTTACTTCATAAGAAATTACTTGAGAAACTCTTCGAATACATCCTAATAATGAATAAATTCTATTAGAAGACCAACCACAAATAATTAAACCATAAACTCTTAAACTTGAACAACATAAAAAAAAAAGAAAACCAAAATTAAAATTAATACAATTAATATAAAAAGGAAATAAAATTCAAGTAAATAATGATTGAACTAAAGTAAAAACAGGGCACATATAATAAATAAAAAAATTAGAATTTATTGGAAATATTTGTTCCTTTAAAAATAACTTTAAACCATCACTAAAAGGCTGAAAAATACCAAAATAACCTACTTTATTTGGACCTTTACGAATATGAATAATACCTATTAATTTACGCTCAAACAAAGTAAAAAAACCAACTGAAACTAAAACTATTAATAAAAGAAATACACAAGTAATTAAATAAATTATTAGATAAGATGTTAATCATTATAATTAAACCCTAAATTTAATGCATAAATTTCTGCCAATCTAATGACTTTAAATAAATTATAATTTTTTTATAAATATTAAAATTTATAATAATTAAAATGGTCCTTTCGTACTAAAATTAATTTTTAAATAAAGATAGAAACCAACCTGGCTTACACCGGTTTGAACTCAAATCATGTAAGAATTTAAAGGTCGAACAGACCTAACAAGTTAAAAATTACCCCAACTTATTATCTTAATTCAACATCGAGGTCGCAAACTTAATTATAAATATGAACTCCCCAATTAAATAACGCTGTTATCCCTAAGGTAACTTTAACTTAAAACAGTTCAATAAAAAGCAGTCAATTAATCTTTTATTAAGATTTATTAAAAATAAAGATTAATTTTAATTATCACCCCAACAAAATAATTTTTATAAAATTAATTTATAATAATTAAAAAGTTCTTAGGGTCTTTTCGTCCCATAAAAAAAATTTAGCTTTTTTACTAAAAAATTAAATTATAATTATATAAATCATTATAATACATTTTTCATTTATTCATTCATACAAGCCCTCAATTAAAAGACTAATTATTATGCTACCTTTGTACAGTTAAAATACTGCAGCCATTCAAAAATAATCATAGAGCAGAACTTACTTTTAAAATATTTACTAAAAGAAATGTTTTTGATAAACAGTTGAAAAAGAAATTGTCGAATTCAATTTTTATATTTTAAATATTATACTTATTAAATCATTATTTAATATACTTAAAAATTAAGTAAATAAATTTAATAAAATTATAAATTTAATAAAATCCTATAAAAATAAAATAATTTATTAAAAACTTTATATTAAATTTAAAAATTAATTATAATATATTTGAATTAAATTATATAAAAATATAAAGATTATCCTTTATAAAATAAAAATTAAATTTAAAAAATATAAAAATAAAAAAAAATTAAAATTAAATTTTTTCTAAAATAACCAGATATATACTAGATGCAATTAACTTTTTATTAATAAATTAAATTTAATAAATTTTATAACACAAATAAAATTAAATTAATTTAAATTAACTAGATTCGGGAATTAAAAATAATTTAATAAATTAATTTACCCTGATACAAAAGGTACTAAAAATAATTTTTACTTAATTTTTTATATATTTTTCAAAGATTTAAATTATTTAATTGTTTTAAACTTTAAGATGAAATATATGTAAATAAAATTTGTATAATTTAATAAGGATAAATAAAAATATTTTCAGATTAATGTAAATAATCAACTTTAATAATAAGCTATAACCTTAATTATCTAATTACACTTTCCAGTACAATTACTTTGTTACGACTTATCTCAACTTAAAATGAGAGCGACGGGCAATATGTGCATAATTTATAAAAATATTCAAAATAAAAAATAATTTAAAATTACTTTTAAATCCTATTTAAATTATAATAAAATATTTAACCTCCAAATTAATTTTAAAATTAAAGTAACCCACACTTTCTTATATAATAACTGCACCTTGACCTAATATAGAATTAAATTAATAAAAAAAAATTTCTTATAAAATAAATTATTTTATAGAGATATACAAATAAATATATAAGTAAAATTTATCGTGGTTTATCAATTATAGCACAGGTTCCCCTAAATAAAAACTACCGCCAAATTATTCAAATTTTGAAGAATTTAACTTATAATAATTTAGAGAATATAAATTTAATAGTTAATAATAGGGTATCTAATCCTAATTTAATGCAAAAATTTATCAAAAATATTAAAAGAATAATTATAAAATTAAAAATTCCACCTAATTAAATAAAATTTAAATCCATTAAATTATAATAATTGAAATCTTAAAAAATTAATTTTTTTAAATTGTTTAACCGCGAATGCTGGCACAAGATTTATCTAAAATTAATATATATCTTTATATAAATAAATATAAATTAAAAAACTTAATACTGATCTAAAATTAATTTAAAATAATTCATATAATAAAAATAAAAAACTAATTTGAAATGTAAAATCAACATTTATAGAATACAAAATTAAAACATAGAAAAATATTATTTAGTATTAAACTATTTAATTAACTTTTAATAAAAAATTAATTTATTTTTAAATAAAAACAAATTAAATTATAATCTTGTAAATTAAAAATTTAATTATTTATAAAAAACTTCTTAACTATATTAAATAAATAATATTTAGAGTGTTATTAAAATAATTATATTAATTAACCTAATTTACAATTTAAAATATTTTTTTAAAAATTAGCTTAAAACCAGATATTATCTCAATAAATTAAATTCTTTAAGAGAAAATATTTAGCAATATTAATTAGGTAGCCAACCTTTAAAATCTTATTGGGGAAGAAATTATGTTGATTATCTAACTTATAACTTAAATAAACAAGTTTGAATCAGATTTCACTAAAGAAGAAATTAAATTGTTTATTTCAAAAGAAAGTGTTCAGTAATATAAATTAGGTAGCCAACCTTTAAAATCTTATTGGGGAAGAAATTATGTTGATTATCTAACTTATAACTTAAATAAACAAGTTTGAATCAGATTTCACTAAAGAAGAAATTAAATTGTTTATTTCAAAAGAAAGTGTTCAGTAATATAAATTAGGTAGCCAACCTTTAAAATCTTATTGGGGAAGAAATTATGTTGATTTTTTAAAAAAAATTCAATTATATAAATTAAGTAAAAGATTTACTTTTAAAAATTAAAATATTTAAAAAATTAAAATTTAACTGTTATTAAAAAAAAAAAAAAAAAGAGGGGGGAAAAAAAATATTTTTTTTTTTTTAAAAAAAAAAAAAGATTGTTTATTATAGTTAATTTAAATTTTTAATTAATTATGTAATTTTAATAATAAATAATATATAAGAACTTATTATATATTAAATATTAATTTATAATATTTAACTATATATAAATAATTAATTAATTATTAATTATTTAATATTAATAATCTTTTTAAAACTAAAGTATATTGTCTTAAATAATAAATTAATTATATAATTTTAATAATAAATAATATATAAGAACTTATTATATATTAAATATTAATTTATAATATTTAACTATATATAAATAATTAATTAATTATTAATTATTTAATATTAATAATCTTTTTAAAACTAAAGTATATTATGTTAAATAGTAAATTGATTATATAATTTTAATAATAATTTAAAATTAATTTAATATTAATACAATTTTATATAATATTTTATTATTTTTATAA